CGATCCTATTTGGTCAAATCCCTAGCGACAAACTCATATCTTCCTTTCATTACGGTATTTCTGAACAAGCTGGATTTGAAAATAGTTATTGATGATCTCGATCCTGAGGACTATATGGAAGCGCTTGATGATGTGGATATTGATCGTATTGATGATGATAGCGATCCTGCTAAGGACTATATGGATGCGCTTAAAGATGTGGACGATATTGATGATCGTGACTCTATTTATTCGAACTTGGACTCGGACCCGGAGCTGAGGGAGGAGTATACGGCGGATGATGAGATACTTAGGTATATCATCGAGTTGGAAATAGACCTAGCTTCTATCAACTTGCAATTCGAATTGGCAAGAACAATGTCTCCTTGCATAGTATGGATTCCAAACATTCATGATCTGTATGTGGATGAGTCGGAGTCCCTCGGTTTATTATTGAACTATCTCTCCGGGGATTGTGAAAGACGGTCCACTAGAGATATTCTTGTTATTGCTTCGACTCATATTCCCCAAAAAGTGGATCCCGCTCTAATAGCTCCGAATAAATTAAATACATGCATTAAGATACGAAGGCTTCTTATTCCACAACAACGAAAGCACGTTTTCACCCTTTCATATACTAGGGGATTTCACTTGGAAAAGAAAATGTTCCGTACTAATGGATTCGGGTCCATAGCCATGGGTTACAATGCACGAGATCTTGTAGCAATTACCAATGAGGCCCTATCGATTAGTATTACACAGAAGAAATCAATTATAGACACTAATACAATTAGATTCGCTCTTCATAGACAAACTTGGGAGTTGCGAGCCCATGTAAGACCGGTTCCGGATCATGGGATCCTTTTCTATCAGATAGGAAGGGCTGTTGCACAAAATGTACTTATAAATAATTGCTGCCTTATAGATCCTATATCTATCTATATGAAGAAGCAATCATGTTACGAAGGGGATCCTTATTTGTACAAATGGTTCTTCGAACTTGGAACGAACATGAAGAAATTAACGATACTTCTTTATCTTTTGAGTTGTTCTGCCGGATCGATCGCTCAAGATCTTTGGTCTCTACCCGGACCCGATGAAAAAAATTGGATCACTTCTTATAGACTCGTTGAGACGGATTCTGATCTAGTTGATGGCCTATTAGAAGTAGTAGAAGGCGCTCTGGTGGGATCCTCGCTTCTTCGGCCCGAACCAAGGAATCCCTTAGAGATGATGGAAAATGGATCTCGTTCTATCTTTGATCGTAGATTTCTCTATGAATCGGAGTTTAAAGAATGGGCAGAAGGCACCGACCCGCAACAGTTAGCGGAGGATGCAGTCGATCACATAGTTTGGGCTCCTAGAATATGGCAATCTTGGGGCTTTCTATTTGATTGGATCGAAAGGCCCAATGAATTGGAATTTCCCTATTGGGCCAGGTCATTTCGGGGCAAGCCGATCATTTCTGATGAAGTTAATGATGAATATTTTGATTATGCATTTTATGGTGAAGGGGATGGTGGATATGATGAAGAGGATGAGCTTCAAGAGAATGATTGGGAGTTCTTGCAGAGTGAAACCATGGAGTACCCGGGACGAGATAGATCTTCCAAAGAACAAGTCTTTTTTCGAAAAGGCCAATTCATTTGGGACCCTGGAGATCCACTCTTTTACATATTCAACGACGAGCTCTCTGTCTTTCTGTTTTCACATCGAGAATTCTTTGCAGATGAAGAGATGTCAAAGGGGCTTCTTCTGACTTCCCAAAGGGAGACTCTATATAAACGCGGGTTTAGCAAGAAACCGAAAGAAAAGTACTTCGAATTTTTTATTAATCGCCAGAGACGGAGACGGCTTCGAACCATTAGTTCATTATATAATAGATCTTTCCGTTCTAATATTCAATCCGCGAGTTATCAGTACTTATCAAACCTGTTCCTATCTAACGGAAGGCTGTTGGATCAAATGACAAAGACATTGTTTAGAAAAAGATGGATTTTCCCGGATGAACTGAAAATTGGATTCATGTAACAGGAGAAAGATTTCCCATTCCGTAGTCGTAAAGATATGTGGCCATGAAAGAGGGATTAAGTGGAACAGAATTGACTGGGCGGTAGAGTCGTGGAAATACTTGTTTTTTCCATATTTCGGACCTTAGCTCCACGGAACAATATGCTACTGCTGAAACATGGAAGAATTGAAATCTTAGATCAAAACACTATGTATGGATGGTATGAACGGCCTAAACAAGAATTCTTGAACAGCGAACAACCAGAGCCTATTACTCACTACATAAAAAAATTTCCATTAATGAAAGATGTAAATCCATTGTAAAATAAAAAATACGCATGTCTGATGAAAGTTGCTATCTGTTCCAATAACGAATCATTGGTTTTACTGAATAACTAAAAAAAATACCCTATAGGGATAATACACATTCCAGTTGACCGAATTGTTTTGTTCCGAAGCAAGGGTATCCACGGGGTCGTTCGTCCTATTCATTCAGATATTCACGACCAAG